ACCAGGCCTTATGTCAATTCCGAAGTATCTCGTTTGTTGTAACACTTCCTACAAAAGATTTTCCATTGGAATAAGAAGGGGAAGGAAGAAGGCGAGTCGGTATGCTAATTCCTCATCCTCCAATCAGTCCTTCCCACTTCCCATGGGTTATTGTCCCAACAAATAAATAATTGTAGGAGTGAAATCTTAATATAATTCGAAAAAGCGAGAGCAGTAAGTCCAAAGAAATAAACTAAGAAAAAATACGTATTGTTTTGTTATAGGATTAAACAAAGGGATTCGCAAATAAAAGCGCTAAGGCTACAACTAGTCCATAAATTGTTAAAGCTTCCATAAAAGCCAGACTAAGCAATAAAGTACCTCGTATTTTTCCCTCCGCCTCGGGCTGTCTCGCGATCCCTTCTACAGCTTGGCCCGCAGCAGTACCTTGACCAACCCCAGGTCCAATAGAAGCAAGACCGACAGCCAACCCGGCAGCAATAACGGAAGCGGCAGAAATCAGTGGATTCATGATAAATTCCTCATAACAAAATAAGTAAATAGTTAATGATACAATAAACCAAGAAATTATGACTTAATTATTCCATCGCTAAGATCTATACAGTCGAAGGAACTAAGAACTCTGAATTGAAGTAATAATATTATTGAATCATCAGAACTACTTCGATATTTCTTTTTTTTTTAGTTTAAATTCACATAATTTTTGTGAATCCATATGACTTTTGTTCTTCCATTTCTTTCTTTTTTCCAAACCATTCTCTTTGAATTTTTCGTTTTTTTTCCTTGATTTAATCTCTTTATTCATTCAATATTCACTTTATCTAAATTCACAGTATTAGATATTTATTAGTTATATATGAACTAAAGATATATCTAATTAATATCTAATATCACATATACATGTGTTTCTTCCATAACGTAAATCAACTATTCATATCTTACATTCAATCGGATTCTAGAATTATTCTTCGAAACATTCACAAGAGTTGTCTTATAGCAATTAGATTATAGATTACATACATCTAGTTCGGCTTCTCCTCCCCTAACCAATCTATATATTTTTTTTTTAATTTAACTTTTGTTTTTTGTAAATCTTTATTTTTTCTTTTATTATTCGACCACATGGGTACAATCAATCTACATGTACAAATTCGTTAGATCGAATCATTGCATCGAAATATCAGTATTTGATTGATATAAGTTAATGTAATTTATTATTTATTAAAATTCTCTTTTGGTCAATCGTTGAATTGGATGAAATCAACTTGAATGGGCATCATTCTATACAACAATAACATCTTTTTTTTATAGCACATTGTAGTAATACTATAAGTAATCCCATAAAAATTATTATTCAGATTATGATTACTAATAGCTAATAATATTGAATATTCGAATTCAATCAACAAAACAATATAAAGAGAATATTCATTGGAGGGGGTATAAATGGACCGAACTTGAATTTTAGGAAAAAGATCTTTTAGATCTCTTTCCCTTTTTTGACTTCCCTGTTTGTTGCAACTCCCTAATATCTCTAAGATATTAAGCTTTTTTTACTATTACTCTCTAGAGAGTATATATATCTTATTTATATATTTATTATATATAAATAGATTATATATATTTATATATAATATGTTATGTTCCCTAAGCGGATTATCGTGATACGCGCATATATTGCGTAAGTCTTAAGCTAAAAAAGCCTATTTCGAAAACAAGTCAATGATGACCCTCCATAGATTCGCCTATATAAGCCGCAGCTAAAGTTGCAAAAATAAGAGCTTGAATACCGCTTGTAAATAATCCAAGTAACATGACAGGTATAGGAACCACTAAAGGTACTAAAGAAACAAGAACAACAACTACTAATTCATCAGCTAATATATTTCCGAAAAGTCGAAAACTAAGTGATAGGGGTTTTGTGAAATCTTCTAAGATATTAATGGGTAAAAGGATTGGAGTTGGTTGAATGTATTTACCGAAATAACCTAATCCTTTTTTGGTAAGACCCGCATAGAAATATGCTAATGACGTGAGTAAAGCTAAAGCAACGGTAGTATTTATATCATTTGTAGGTGCGGCTAATTCCCCATGAGGTAACTGTATGATTTTCCAAGGTAAAAGAGCACCTGACCAATTCGAAACAAAAATAAATAGAAACAAAGTTCCAATAAAGGAAACCCATGGGCCATATTCTTCTCCAATCTGAGTTTTGCTCACGTCTCGAATGAATTCAAGGACATATTCGAAGAAATTCTGAATGTCAGTAGGAATCGTTTGTGGATTACGAACAGCTATAATGGCTGAACCTAATAAGATAGCAATTACAACCCAAGAAGTAATAAGTACTTGGGCATGGACTTGAAAACCTCCTATTTGCCAATAGAAGTGTTGGCCAACTTCCACACCAGATATATCGTATAGCCCTTTTAGTAGTGTGTTGATAGAACATAATAGAACATTCATATTGCCCTCTGAAGGAAATAGAACTTTAAAAAGA